GCTAGCGTAGCTTAATACAAAGCATAACACTGAAGATGTTAAGATGGGCCCTGAGAAGCTCCGCATGCATAAAGGCATGGTCCCGACCTTATTATCAGCTCTTACCCGACTTACACATGCAAGTCTCCGCAGTCCCGTGAGTATGCCCTCAATCCCCCGCCCGGGGACGAGGAGCGGGCATCAGGCACAAATTTTAGCCCAAGACGCCTGGCCAAGCCACACCCCCAAGGGAATTCAGCAGTGATAAACATTAAGCCATAAGTGAAAACTTGACTCAGTCAGGGCTAAGAGGGCCGGTAAAACTCGTGCCAGCCACCGCGGTTAAACGAGAGGCCCTAGTTGATAACACCACGGCGTAAAGGGTGGTTAAGGAGAGCAAGATAATTTTTAAAGCCAAATGGCCCTTTGGCCGTCATACGCTTCTAGGTGTCCGAAGCCCAATCATACGAAAGCAGCTTTAACAAAGCCCACCTGACCCCACGAAAGCTGAGAAACAAACTGGGATTAGATACCCCACTATGCTCAGCCATAAACCTAGACATCCAACTACAATTAGATGTCCGCCCGGGTACTACGAGCATCAGCTTGAAACCCAAAGGACCTGACGGTGCCTCAGACCCCCCTAGAGGAGCCTGTTCTAGAACCGATAACCCCCGTTAAACCTCACCACTTCTAGCCATCCCAGCCTATATACCGCCGTCGTCAGCTTACCCTGTGAAGGTAATAAAAGTAAGCAAAATGGGCACAACCCAGAACGTCAGGTCGAGGTGTAGCGTACGAAGTGGGAAGAAATGGGCTACATTTTCTATCACAGAACACTACGAACATGCAACATGAAATAGTGCTTGAAGGAGGATTTAGTAGTAAAAAGGAAGCAGAGTGTCCTTTTGAACCCGGCTCTGAGGCGCGTACACACCGCCCGTCACTCTCCCCTGTCAAAACGCAACAAAGATACTTAACACCAGAGCACTGACAAGGGGAGGCAAGTCGTAACATGGTAAGTGTACCGGAAGGTGCACTTGGATTAAACCCAGGGCGTGGCTGAGTTAGTCAAGCATCTCACTTACACCGAGAAGACATCCATGCAAGTTGGATCACCCTGAGCCAAACAGCTAGCTTAACCACCAATATAACCCAACAATGTTAATAACAAAACATGACCTAACACCATAAACTAAACCATTTTTTTACCTGAGTATGGGAGACAGAAAAGGTTCAACCTAAAGCAATAGAAAAAGTACCGCAAGGGAAAGCTGAAAGAGAAATGAAACAACCCATATAAGCACTAAAAAACAAAGACTAAACCTTGTACCTTTTGCATCATGATTTAGCCAGCACCATCAAGCAAAGAGACCTTTAGTTTGAAACCCCGAAACCAGGTGAGCTACCCCGAGACAGCCTATTTAAATTTAGGGCTAACCCGTCTCTGTGGCAAAAGAGTGGGAAGAGCTCCGGGTAGAAGTGACAGACCTACCGAACCTGGTGATAGCTGGTTGCCTGAGAAATGGATAGAAGTTCAGCCTCGTACACCCCAAATCAAAAAATACAACATTAAGACAATGAGGGAAATATACGAGAGTTAGTTAAAGGGGGTACAGCCCCTCTAACAAAGGATACAACCTTCACAGGAGGATAAAGATCATAATATATAAAACACACTGTTTTAGTGGGCCTAAAAGCAGCCATCTAAGTAGAAAGCGTTAAAGCTCAGACAGAAAGAAGTTTATTATACTGATAAAAAATCTTATTCCCCTAACAATATCAGGCTAACCCATGCCCGCATGGAAGAAATTATGCTAAAATGAGTAACAAGAAGACCTGCTTTTCTCCAAGCACAAGTGTAAGCCAGATCGGACAAACCACTGGAAATTAACGAACCCAACCCAAGAGAGTAATGTGAACAACAGAAAAACCAAGAAAAACCCACAACTAAACAATCGTTAACCCCACACTGGAGTGCTATTTTTTAAAGGAAAGACTAAAAGAAAGGGAAGGAACTCGGCAAACACAAGCCTCGCCTGTTTACCAAAAACATCGCCTCCTGCGACTAAACTGAGTATAGGAGGTCCAGCCTGCCCAGTGACTACGGGTTCAACGGCCGCGGTATTTTGACCGTGCAAAGGTAGCGCAATCACTTGTCTTTTAAATAGAGACCTGTATGAATGGCTAAACGAGGGCTTAACTGTCTCCCCCTTCAAGTCAGTGAAATTGATCTATCCGTGCAGAAGCGGGTATAATGATACAAGACGAGAAGACCCTTTGGAGCTTAAGGTACAAAACTCAACCACGTTAAGCAACTTAGTAAAAAGCAAAAACTTAGTGGAAGATGAGATTTTACCTTCGGTTGGGGCGACCGCGGAGGAAAAACAAGCCTCCGAGTGGAATGGGCCAAACCCCTAAAACCAAGAGAGACATCTCTAAGCCACAGAACATCTGACCAAAAATGATCCGGCCAATAGAGCCGATCAACGAACCAAGTTACCCTAGGGATAACAGCGCAATCCTCTCCCAGAGTCCATATCGACGAGGGGGTTTACGACCTCGATGTTGGATCAGGACATCCTAATGGTGCAGCCGCTATTAAGGGTTCGTTTGTTCAACGATTAAAGTCCTACGTGATCTGAGTTCAGACCGGAGCAATCCAGGTCAGTTTCTATCTGTAACGCTACTTTTCCTAGTACGAAAGGATCGGAAAAGAGGGGCCTATACTTAAAGCACGCCCCACCCCTAATTAATGAAAACAAATAAATTAAATAAAGGGAGGGCCAAAACCCCAACCGCCCGAAACAAGGACATACTGGGGTGGCAGAGCATGGTAAATTGCGAAAGGCCTAAGCCCTTTATACCAGAGGTTCAAATCCTCTTCCCAGTTCATGCTAAACACTCTAATAAACCACCTAATTAATCCCCTAGCCTATATTGTGCCCGTCCTACTAGCAGTAGCCTTCCTAACTCTAATCGAACGTAAGGTATTAGGATACATGCAACTACGAAAAGGGCCAAATGTAGTCGGACCATATGGACTTCTACAGCCCATCGCCGATGGAGTCAAACTATTTACCAAAGAACCAGTCCGCCCCTCTACATCCTCTCCATTTCTATTCCTAGCCACCCCCATTCTTGCATTAACCCTAGCCATAACACTATGAGCACCCATGCCCATGCCCTACCCAGTAATTGACCTCAACCTGGGAGTCCTATTTATCCTGGCCTTATCAAGCCTCGCAGTATACTCCATTCTAGGATCAGGGTGAGCATCAAATTCAAAATACGCATTAATCGGAGCCCTACGGGCCGTGGCCCAAACAATTTCCTATGAAGTGAGCCTAGGACTAATTCTTCTATCAGTCATTATCTTCTCAGGGGGCTATACCCTGCAAACATTTAGCACAGCCCAAGAAAGCATCTGATTACTAGCCCCTGCCTGACCACTAGCCGCAATATGATATATCTCAACCTTAGCAGAAACAAATCGAGCACCATTCGACCTAACAGAAGGAGAATCAGAATTAGTCTCAGGCTTTAACGTAGAATATGCAGGAGGGCCCTTCGCCCTCTTCTTCCTAGCCGAATATGCAAATATCCTATTAATAAACACCTTATCAGCCGTACTATTCCTAGGAACATCACACATTCACCACATCCCAGAGTTAACAACAATTAGCCTTATGACTAAAGCCGCACTACTATCTATCGTATTCCTATGAGTACGAGCCTCATACCCACGATTCCGATATGATCAACTAATACATCTTGTATGAAAAAACTTCCTCCCCCTAACACTGGCCCTAGTATTATGACACATCGCCCTGCCAATCGCACTAGCGGGCCTTCCCCCACAACTATAATTCAGGAACTGTGCCCGAATGCTTAGGGACCACTTTGATAGAGTGGCCTATAGGGGCTAAAATCCCCTCAGTTCTTAGAAAGAAGGGGATCGAACCCATGCCCAAGAGATCAAAACTCTTAGTGCTTCCTCTACACCACTTTCTAAGATGGGGTCAGCTAATCAAGCTTTCGGGCCCATACCCCGAACATGACGGTTAAAGTCCCTCCTCCATCAATGAACCCCTACGTACTCGCAGTCCTACTCTCCAGCCTAGGATTAGGAACCACCTTAACCTTTGCCAGCTCCCACTGACTACTAGCCTGAATAGGACTGGAAATTAATACCCTGGCAATCATTCCTCTAATAGCACAACACCACCACCCCCGCGCAGTAGAAGCCACCACAAAATACTTCCTAACCCAAGCCACCGCAGCCGCAATAATTATATTTGCAAGTACAACAAACGCCTGAATCACAGGAGAATGAGACATAAACAACATATCAAACCCTATTGCTAGCACAATGATCATTACTGCCCTAGCACTTAAAATTGGACTAGCACCAATACACTTCTGAATACCAGAAGTCCTACAAGGACTAGATCTTCTAACGGGCCTAATTTTATCAACATGGCAAAAACTTGCCCCCTTCGCCCTAATTATCCAAACGGCCCAAGCCGTGGACCCCGTACTATTAACTGCCCTAGGGGTCATATCCACCTTGATTGGAGGATGAGGGGGTCTAAACCAAACCCAGCTACGAAAAATCCTAGCCTACTCCTCGATCGCACACATAGGCTGAATAATCATCATTCTCCAATACGCCCCACAACTCACCCTCCTTGCCCTAGGAACATACATTTTTATGACATCCGCAGCATTTCTCACCCTAAAAACATCATCCGTCACAAAAATCAATACTCTTTCAATAGTCTGATCAAAAAGTCCAGTCCTAACAACAACCACGGCCCTAGTACTACTATCACTAGGAGGCTTACCCCCACTAACAGGATTTATGCCAAAATGACTAATCCTGCAAGAACTGGCAAAACAAAATCTTCCAATCACCGCTACAATTATAGCCCTAGCTGCCCTACTAAGTCTTTATTTCTACCTACGCCTCTGTTATGCAATAACACTAACAATCTCTCCTAATACAATCAATTCAATCACCCCCTGACGAACCCAAACAACCCAATCCTCCCTCCCACTCACCTTATCTACCACAATTGCCCTAGGACTTTTACCGATAACCCCAGCTATTCTAATACTAGCCACCTAGGGACTTAGGATAACATCAGACCAAGAGCCTTCAAAGCTCTAAGTAGAAGTGAAAATCTTCTAGTCCCTGATAAGACCTACAAGAGTCTATCTTGCATTTTCTGATTGCAAATCAAATGTTTTTATTAAACTAAGGCCTTACTAGATGGGAAGGCCTCGATCCTACAAACTCTTAGTTAACAGCTAAGCGCTCAAGCCAGCGAGCATCCATCTACTTTTCCCGCCTATGGCCTAGTAAGGCGGGAAAAGCCCCGGCAGACTACTAATCTACGTCTCTGGATTTGCAATCCAGCATGCTTCTTCACCACGGGGCTGATGATAAGGAGAGGACTCAAACCTCTGTCTTCGGGGCTACAACCCGCCGCCTAAGCACTCGGCTACCCTACCTGTGGCAATTACACGCTGATTCTTTTCTACAAACCACAAAGACATTGGTACCCTTTATCTTGTATTTGGTGCCTGAGCCGGAATAGTGGGAACCGCTCTAAGCCTTCTCATTCGAGCCGAACTAAGCCAACCTGGATCACTTCTGGGCGACGACCAAATTTATAATGTTATTGTCACTGCCCATGCCTTCGTAATAATTTTCTTTATAGTAATACCAATTCTAATCGGAGGGTTTGGAAACTGACTCGTGCCGCTAATAATCGGAGCGCCTGATATGGCATTCCCACGAATAAATAACATAAGTTTCTGACTTCTACCCCCCTCTTTCCTTCTACTACTAGCCTCCTCTGGTGTCGAAGCCGGAGCTGGGACAGGGTGAACAGTATACCCGCCACTCGCAGGCAATCTTGCCCACGCAGGAGCATCCGTAGACCTAACAATTTTCTCGCTCCACCTAGCAGGTGTATCATCAATTTTAGGTGCAATTAACTTCATCACCACAACTATTAATATGAAACCACCAGCCATCTCTCAATACCAAACACCCCTGTTTGTTTGAGCCGTACTTGTAACAGCCGTACTTCTTCTCTTATCTCTACCAGTCCTAGCCGCCGGAATTACTATGCTTCTTACAGACCGAAATCTAAATACCACATTCTTTGACCCAGCAGGAGGAGGGGACCCAATCCTATATCAACACCTATTCTGGTTCTTCGGCCACCCTGAAGTTTACATTCTCATTTTACCCGGATTTGGGATCATTTCACACGTCGTAGCCTACTATGCAGGCAAAAAAGAACCATTCGGCTATATAGGAATGGTCTGAGCCATGATAGCTATCGGTCTCCTAGGATTTATTGTATGAGCCCACCACATGTTCACTGTCGGAATGGACGTAGACACTCGTGCATACTTTACATCCGCAACAATAATTATTGCCATTCCAACAGGCGTAAAAGTATTTAGCTGATTAGCCACACTTCACGGAGGATCTATCAAATGAGAAACACCCATACTATGAGCCCTTGGGTTCATTTTCCTCTTCACCGTGGGTGGATTGACAGGAATTGTCCTAGCCAACTCATCACTCGACATCGTCCTTCACGACACATACTACGTAGTCGCACACTTCCACTATGTACTATCAATGGGTGCTGTATTTGCCATTATGGCAGCCTTTGTTCACTGATTCCCCCTATTTACAGGATACACTTTAAATGACACCTGAACAAAAATCCACTTCGGAGTAATATTCATCGGTGTCAACCTTACATTCTTCCCACAACACTTCCTAGGCCTAGCAGGAATGCCACGACGATACTCTGACTACCCAGACGCCTACGCTCTGTGAAATACAGTATCATCCATCGGGTCACTTATCTCCTTAGTAGCAGTAATTATATTCCTATTTATTCTATGAGAAGCCTTCGCCGCTAAACGAGAAGTATCCTCAGTAGAATTAACTATAACAAATGTAGAATGACTTCATGGCTGCCCTCCACCATACCACACATTTGAAGAACCCGCATTCGTTCAAGTTCAATCAAACTAACGAGAAAGGAAGGAATTGAACCCCCGTATACTGGTTTCAAGCCAGTCACATAACCACTCTGTCACTTTCTTCTAAGACATTAGTAAAATACGCAAATTACATCACCTTGTCGAGGTGAAATTGCAGGTTAAACCCCTGTATGTCTTAAGCTCAAGGCTTAATGGCACATCCCACGCAACTAGGATTCCAAGACGCGGCATCACCCGTTATAGAAGAACTTCTTCACTTCCATGACCACGCCCTAATAATCGTATTCTTAATCAGTACTCTAGTACTTTATATTATTATTGCAATGGTTTCAACCAAACTTACCAACAAATACATCTTAGACTCTCAAGAAATCGAAATCGTATGAACTATTTTACCAGCTGTCATTCTAGTCTTGATTGCTCTGCCATCCCTTCGAATTCTATACCTTATAGACGAAATCAATGACCCCCACCTAACAATTAAGGCCATAGGACATCAGTGATACTGAAGCTATGAGTACACAGATTACGAAGATCTCGGCTTCGACTCCTACATAATCCCAACCCAGGACCTTACACCCGGTCAATTCCGACTCCTAGAAACAGACCACCGAATAGTAGTCCCCATAGAATCACCAGTTCGTGTCCTAGTATCTGCCGAAGACGTATTACACTCCTGAGCCGTTCCATCTCTAGGTGTAAAAATAGACGCAGTGCCAGGCCGACTAAACCAAACTGCCTTCATTGCCTCACGCCCAGGTGTATTTTACGGACAGTGTTCTGAAATCTGCGGGGCAAACCACAGCTTTATGCCCATTGTAGTCGAAGCAGTCCCACTAGAGCATTTCGAGAGCTGATCCTCATTAATACTAGAAGACGCCTCACTAGAAAGCTAATTATTGGACAAAGCGTTGGCCTTTTAAGCCAAAGTTTGGTGCCTACCGACCACCTCTAGTGAAATGCCCCAATTAAACCCCAACCCCTGATTTGCAATTCTAGTATTCTCATGAATCATCTTTCTCACCATTATCCCAACTAAAGTCTTAAATCACACCACACCAAATGAACCAACCCCAATAAGTGAAGAAAAACACAAAACAGAACCCTGAGACTGACCATGATAACAAGCTTCTTCGATCAATTTGCAAGCCCATCCTTCCTAGGAATCCCACTTATTGCTATTGCAATCGCACTACCGTGACTTCTTTTCCCAACCCCATCATCCCGGTGAATCAACAATCGACTTATCACCCTCCAAACATGATTCATTAACCGATTCACTAACCAATTAATAATGCCCTTAAATGTGGGAGGACATAAATGGGCACTACTATTAGCCTCATTAATAGTATTCCTTATCACCATCAATATATTAGGCCTTCTCCCATATACTTTCACACCTACAACGCAACTATCACTAAATATAGGATTTGCTGTGCCACTATGACTTGCCACCGTAATTATTGGAATGCGAAACCAACCAACGGTTGCCCTCGGACATCTTCTACCAGAAGGAACGCCCATTCCCCTAATCCCCGTACTAATTATTATCGAGACAATTAGCCTATTTATTCGCCCATTAGCCCTAGGCGTTCGACTTACAGCCAATTTAACTGCGGGCCACTTATTAATTCAACTCATCGCCACAGCTGTATTCGTCCTACTGCCGATAATACCCACAGTAGCCATCTTAACCGCCGCCGTTCTCTTCCTCCTAACACTCCTAGAAGTCGCAGTAGCAATAATTCAAGCTTATGTATTTGTACTACTCCTAAGCCTCTACCTGCAAGAAAACGTCTAATGGCCCACCAAGCACATGCATATCATATGGTTGATCCAAGCCCATGACCACTAACCGGAGCCGTCGGTGCTCTATTAATAACATCCGGCCTAGCAATCTGGTTCCACTTCCACTCAACAACACTAATAACCCTCGGGATAATCCTTCTACTCCTCACAATATTCCAATGATGACGTGACATTATTCGAGAAGGAACATTCCAAGGCCACCACACACCGCCAGTACAAAAAGGACTACGTTATGGAATAATCCTATTTATTACTTCAGAGGTATTCTTTTTCCTGGGATTCTTCTGAGCCTTCTACCACTCAAGTCTAGCACCAACACCAGAGCTGGGAGGATGCTGACCCCCAACAGGAATTATTACATTAGACCCCTTCGAAGTTCCCCTCCTCAACACAGCTGTGCTACTAGCATCGGGGGTAACGGTCACATGAGCCCATCATAGCATCATAGAAGGTGAACGAAAACAAGCCATCCAATCTCTTGCACTTACAATTCTACTAGGACTCTACTTCACTGCCCTCCAAGCCATGGAGTACTACGAAGCACCCTTCACAATCGCAGACGGAGTATACGGCTCTACATTCTTTGTGGCCACAGGATTCCACGGACTACATGTCATTATCGGATCATCATTCCTGGCTGTCTGTCTTCTTCGCCAAGTCCAATACCACTTTACATCCGAACATCATTTCGGCTTCGAAGCCGCTGCTTGATATTGACACTTTGTTGACGTAGTATGACTATTCCTCTACGTATCCATCTACTGATGAGGCTCATAATCTTTCTAGTATTAAAGTTAGTACAAGTGACTTCCAATCATTTAGTCTTGGTTAAACCCCAGGGAAAGATAATGAACCTAATCATAACCATCCTCACCATCACAGTAGCCCTATCCTCAATCCTAGCAATCGTATCCTTCTGACTACCTCAAATAAATCCGGACGCAGAAAAACTATCCCCCTATGAGTGTGGATTCGACCCACTTGGATCCGCCCGACTACCCTTCTCACTACGATTCTTCCTAGTAGCAATCCTGTTCCTCCTATTTGACCTAGAAATTGCCCTCCTTCTCCCCCTGCCATGAGGAGACCAACTCCACAATCCCACCGGAACATTCTTTTGAGCCGCTACAGTCCTAATCTTATTAACCCTAGGACTAATTTACGAATGAACCCAGGGCGGCCTAGAATGAGCAGAATAGGGAGTTAGTCCAAAATAAGACCTCTGATTTCGGCTCAGAAAATTATGGTTTAAGTCCATAACCCCCTTATGACACCAGTACATTTTAGCTTTAGTTCAGCATTCATTTTAGGATTAATAGGACTAGCGTTCCACCGCACCCACCTGCTCTCCGCACTCCTGTGCTTGGAAGGTATAATACTATCCCTATTTATTGCACTAGCCCTATGGGCCTTACAATTCGAATCAACAAGCTTCTCCGCAGCCCCCATACTACTACTAGCCTTCTCCGCCTGCGAAGCAAGCACGGGCCTTGCACTCCTAGTAGCCACAGCCCGAACTCACGGGACCGACCGTTTACAAAACCTCAATCTTCTACAATGCTAAAAGTACTAATCCCCACTGTTATATTATTCCCAACAATTTGATTAACTTCCCCCAAATGACTATGAACAACCACAACCGCACATAGTCTCTTAATTGCCCTTATTAGCCTCACATGATTAAAATGAACATCAGAAACCGGATGAACTATGTCCAACTCGTATCTAGCCACAGACCCACTCTCAACCCCCCTTCTAGTACTAACATGTTGACTTCTTCCATTAATAATTCTAGCCAGTCAAAATCATATCAACCCTGAACCTATCAGCCGACAACGTCTATACATTACCCTCCTCACCTCACTACAAACTTTCCTAATTATAGCATTCGGTGCCACCGAAATCATCATATTTTATATTATATTCGAGGCTACACTCATCCCAACTCTTATTATTATCACTCGATGGGGAAACCAAACTGAACGCCTCAATGCAGGAACTTATTTCCTATTCTACACCCTAGCAGGGTCCCTCCCACTACTAGTCGCCCTTCTCCTACTTCAACAATCCACCGGGACCCTGTCCATGTTAGTAATCCAATACTCTCAACCCATACTCCTAAACTCCTGAGGCCACAAAATCTGGTGAGCCGGCTGCTTAATCGCATTCCTAGTAAAAATACCACTATACGGGGTACACCTGTGACTACCAAAAGCACATGTTGAAGCCCCAGTCGCAGGGTCCATAGTACTAGCGGCAGTACTACTAAAACTAGGAGGATACGGAATAATACGAATAATAATCATGCTAGACCCACTATCCAAGGAACTAGTATACCCATTTATCATTCTAGCATTATGAGGCATCATCATGACTGGATCAATTTGTCTTCGACAGACAGACCTCAAGTCCCTAATTGCCTACTCATCCGTTAGCCACATAGGACTTGTAGCAGGTGGAATTCTAATCCAAACTCCATGAGGATTCTCAGGGGCTATTATTTTAATAATCGCCCATGGACTAGTGTCTTCAATACTATTCTGCTTAGCCAACACAGCCTATGAACGAACACATAGCCGAACCATAATTCTTGCCCGAGGATTACAAATAATCTTTCCATTAACAGCGGTATGATGATTTATCGCCAACCTAGCCAACCTAGCACTACCCCCGCTACCTAACCTAATAGGAGAACTAATAATTATTACAACCCTATTTAACTGATCACCATGAACTATTGCACTCACAGGAGCAGGAACATTAATCACAGCAGGCTACTCCCTATATATATTCCTAATATCTCAACGAGGTCCAACACCAAGCCACATCACCAAACTCCCGCCATTTCACACCCGAGAACACCTATTAATAGCTCTTCACCTAATTCCAGTAATCCTCCTTGTCACAAAACCAGAACTTATATGAGGCTGATGCTACTAGTAAGTATAGTTTAGCCAAAACATTAGATTGTGATTCTAAAGACAGGAGTTAAAATCCCCTTACTCACCAAGGAAGGACAGAAATCAATAAGTACTGCTAATCCTTATGCACCACGGTTAAAATCCGCGGCTTCCTCACGCTTCTGAAGGATAACAGTTCATCCATTGGTCTTAGGAACCAAAAACTCTTGGTGCAAATCCAAGTGGAAGCTATGAATCCAACAACCCTAATTATATCATCCTCACTTATTCTAGTCATCACTATCCTTATATTCCCCCTACTAACAACACTAAGCCCCAAACCACAAAAACCAGAGTGAGCAAGTACACATGTTAAAACCGCCGTCAGCACCTCATTTTTTATCAGCCTTCTCCCACTCATAATTTTCCTAGACCAAGGAATAGAAAGCATCACCACAAACTGACAATGAATAAATACACACATGTTTGATACAAACATCAGCTTTAAGTTCGACCACTACTCCCTCATTTTCACCCCCATTGCCCTCTACGTCACCTGATCTATCCTAGAGTTTGCATTATGGTACATACACTCTGACCCAAACATGAACCGATTCTTCAAATATCTGCTCCTATTCCTAGTAGCCATAATCACCCTGGTTACAGCCAACAACATATTCCAGCTATTTATTGGCTGAGAAGGTGTTGGGATTATATCATTCCTACTAATCGGATGATGATACGGGCGAGCGGACGCTAACACAGCGGCCCTCCAAGCCGTTATCTACAACCGAGTAGGGGACATCGGACTAATCCTAAGCATAGCATGGTTCGCAATAAACCTTAACTCCTGAGAAATCCAGCAAATCTTCTTCCTATCAAAAAACTTCGACATGACAATTCCCCTAATCGGACTAATCCTCGCAGCAACAGGAAAATCGGCCCAATTTGGCCTACATCCCTGACTCCCTTCTGCCATGGAGGGCCCCACGCCAGTATCTGCCCTACTCCATTCTAGCACTATGGTCGTTGCAGGGATCTTCCTACTAATCCGCCTCCACCCCCTCATAGAAAACAACAATCTCGCACTAACAATCTGTCTATGCTTAGGAGCACTTACCACCTTATTCACAGCCACCTGCGCCCTAACTCAAAATGACATCAAAAAAATTGTAGCTTTCTCAACATCCAGTCAACTAGGCCTAATAATAGTTACAATTGGACTAAACCAACCACAACTAGCATTCCTCCACATCTGCACACACGCATTCTTTAAGGCTATACTATTCTTATGCTCCGGATCAATTATCCACAGCTTAAACGACGAGCAAGATATCCGAAAAATAGGAGGTCTTCATAACCTAATACCTGCCACCTCAACCTACCTCACAATCGGCAGCCTTGCATTAACAGGAACCCCATTCCTAGCCGGATTCTTTTCAAAAGATGCCATCATCGAAGCCCTAAACACCTCTTACCTTAACGCCTGAGCCCTAACCCTCACACTAATTGCCACATCATTCACCGCAGTCTATAGCTTCCGAGTAGTATTCTTTGTTACCATAGGATCCCCTCGATTCCTGCCACTATCCCCCATCAACGAAAATAACCCACTAGTTATCAACCCCATCAAACGACTTGCCTGAGGAAGCATCATTGCAGGACTTATCATTACATCTAACTTCCTACCCTCAAAAACACCCATTATAACAATACCAACCACCCTAAAACTAGCAGCTCTCATGGTAACCATCACCGGACTTCTAGTGGCCATAGAACTTACAGCCATAACCAACAAACAAGTCAAAATCACCCCCACAATTCCTTTACACCACTTCTCAAACATACTAGGGTACTTCCCCGCAATAATCCATCGACTCCCCCCTAAACTTAACCTAACCCTAGGACAATCAATCGCCACTAAACTTGACCAAACGTGACTTGAGATTACAGGGCCAAAAGGACTAGCACTAACTCAAATAATGATATCAAAAGTTACAAGCGACATCCAACGAGGCATAATTAAAACCTACCTAACTATCTTCCTCCTAACTCTAACCCTGGCCATCCTTCTAACTCTTATTTAAACAGCTCGAAGAGTACCACGACTCAACCCCCGAGTAAGCTCCAACACCACAAGTAGGGTTAAAAGCAACACCCACGCACAAATAACCAACATCACCCCACCAAAAGAATATATAACAGCCACACCACTAACATCACCACGCAACATAGAAAACTCCTTCAACCCATCAACAACCACCCAAGAACCCTCATACCACCCCCCTCAAAATAACCCGGCCGCCAACACAACACCTAGAAGATAAACTAACACATACCCAGCCACAGAACGACTTCCCCAAGCCTCTGGAAAAGGCTCAGCAGCTAAAGCCGTTGAATAAGCAAACACCACAAGCATTCCCCCTAAATAAATTAAAAAAAGAACCAAGGACAAGAAAGAACCTCCATAACCAACTAAAATCCCGCACCCAACCCCCGCTGCTACTACCAGACCTAAAGCAGCAAAATAAGGCGTAGGATTAGAAGCAACAGCAACCAAACCCACAACTAAAGCTACCAATAATAAAAACATAAAATAAGTCATAATTCTTGCTCGGACTTTAACCGAGACCAGTGACTTGAAGAACCACCGTTGTAGTTCAACTACAAGAACCATAATGGCAAGCCTACGAAAAACCCACCCACTGATAAAAATCGCCAACGACGCACTAGTTGACCTCCCCACACCATCCAATATTTCCGTATGATGAAATTTTGGGTCCCTTCTAGGACTATGTTTAATCACCCAAATCCTAACCGGGCTATTCCTAGCCATACACTATACCTCCGACATTTCAACTGCATTTTCGTCGGTAGTCCACATCTGCCGAGACGTAAACTATGGTTGACTCATCCGTAATATTCACGCTAACGGAGCATCATTCTTTTTCATCTGCATTTATATACACATTGCTCGCGGCCTATACTACGGGTCCTACCTATACAAAGAAACCTGAAATATTGGAGTAGTCCTCCTCCTGCTAGTTATAATAACAGCCTTCGTTGGCTACGTCCTTCCATGAGGACAGATATCCTTCTGAGGTGCTACAGTAATTACAAATTTACTATCAGCAGTCCCTTATATAGGAGACACCCTTGTCCAATGAATCTGAGGTGGCTTCTCAGTAGACAATGCAACACTAACACGATTCTTCGCATTCCACTTCCTACTACCATTCGTAGTCGCCGCCGCAACCCTTCTACACCTACTTTTCCTCCACGAGACAGGATCAAACAACCCAGCCGGATTAAACTCCGACGCAGATAAAATTTCTTTCCACCCATATTTCTCATACAAAGACCTTCTAGGATTCGTAGTAATACTGTTAGCCCTCACATCATTAGCGCTATTCTCCCCAAATCTCTTAGGAGACCCAGAAAATTTCACCCCAGCAAATCCACTAGTCACCCCTCCACATATCAAGCCAGAATGATACTTTTTGTTTGCTTACGCCATTCTACGATCCATCCCAAACAAACTAGGAGGGGTCCTTGCATTACTATTCTCCATCCTAGTGCTAATAGTAGTACCAATCTTACACACTTCAAAACAACGAGGACTGACATTCCGCCCAATCACCCAGTTCCTATTCTGAACCTTAGTGGCAGACATAATCATTCTAACATGGATTGGAGGCATACCCGTAGAACATCCATACATTATTATTGGACAAGTCGCATCAGTCCTTTACTTCGCATTATTCCTCATCCTCTCCCCACTAGCAGGATGAGTAGAAAACAAAGCACTAAAATAAGCTTGCCCTAGTAGCTTAGTATAAAAGCATCGGTCTTGTAATCCGAAGATCGGAGGTTAAATTCCCCCCTAGCGCCCAGAAAAGAGAGATTTTAACTCCCACCCCTGGCTCCCAAAGCCAGAATTCTAAATTAAACTATCTTCTGATAGTAACCTATATGGTTTAATACATATATATGTATTATATTACATAATGCATTAGTACAGATATATGTATTATCACCATTCATTTATATTAACCATAAAGCAAGTACTAACGTTCAAGACGTACATAAACCAAAATATTAAAACTCACAAATAATTTATTTAGACCCGGGAAATAGATTATTCCCCTATAATTGGCCCTCAAATATTTCCTTGAAATAATCAACTAGGATTTAACTCAACCATATTAATGTAGTAAGAGACCACCAACTGGTTTATATTAAGGTATATCCTGCATGATAGGATCAGGGACACAAATTGTGGGGGTAACACAGAATGAACTATTACTTGCATCTGGCTTCAATCTCAGGAACATAACTGTAAAATTCCACCCTCGGATAATTATGTCTGGCATATGGTTAAATGATGTGAGTACATACTCCTCATTAACCCCACATGCCGGGCATTCTTTTATATGCATAGGGGTTCTCCTTTTTGGTTACCTTTCACCTTGCATCTCAGAGTGCAGGCTCAAATGACAAATCAAGGTTGAACATATTCCTTGCTTGAATTCGAGTAGGTCAATTATTAAAAGACATAACTTAAGAATTACATACTTTTAACTCAAGTGCATAACACATTCATTCCTTCTTCAACTTACCCCTATATATATGCCCCCCCTCTCGGTTTCTGCGCGACAAACCCCCCTACCCCCTACGCTCAGCAAATCCTGTTATCCTTGTCAAACCCCGAAACCAAGGAAGGTTCGAGAACGTATAAGCTAGCAAGTTGATTTATGGGCTAGCTATCCGCATTATATATATATATATACATACACATCGCATTAATTTGCCGCAAATTTCTCCAAATATTGGCCTAAAAGTCCCTATTAAATTTTTAGGGCGCGCCCCAATGCTAAAAAGTCCAACATTAAAAAGC